GAGTCTAGAAATTCATTTCGGCCAATTGAACTTTCTCGAACTGTTTCTTTTTCAGAACCAAAAAGATTTGTGCCAAAATAACAGACGCCAAAAAGAACAAAAGTCCTTGGACACGTAATGGATCTTGAAGTACTATTTCTGCGTCTCCCTGACCAAATCCGCCCACATTAGGATTACTCGTTAAAGGTTGATCAAATTTGATAGATTCACCCTCTGAAACAAGAAGTTCTGGTCCTGGAGGGATAATATCAACCACTTGACGACTATCCGATGCATCTGTTATGGTTATCTCATACCCCCCTTTTTCTTTTCGTATGATTTTGCTTACTATACCTGCTGCGGTAGCATTATAAACTGTATTGTTACTCTTGCTCCCGTCGGGATAAATCTGACCTCTCCCCCTGTTCCCGCCTACGTATATAGGATATTTTAAGAAGCGAGCATCCCTCTTAGTAGCGGGGTCCGGGGAAAGAATAGGAAAGGTGATTTCACTATATTTCTTACCGGGGACAGGGCCCACCACAAGAATATTTTTTTTATTGGGGCCATAGCTCTGAAAAGACAAATTGCCTATCTTTTCTTTCATCTCGGTAGAAAGACGATCGGGAGGGGCTAATTCAAAACCCTCCGGTAAAATCAGAACAGCCCCCACATTCAAACCCCCTTTTTTACCATTAGAAAGAACTTGTTTCAGTTGCATATCATAAGGGATTCGAACAACTGCTTCAAATACAGTATCGGGAAGTACCGCTTGTGGTACCTCAATATCCACGGGCTTATTAGCTAAATGGCAATTGGCACATACAATACGGCCAGTTGCTTCTCGTGGATTTTCAAAACCCTGCTGCGCAAAAATGGGATATGCACTTGCAATGGATGTCCGAGTTATGATATATATCATGAGCGATACGGAAATAGATCGAGTAATCTGTTTCTTTATGCAAGAAAAAGTATTTCTAGTTTGCATGGTCCAATCATTGATTCCAAAATTTATACAATAAAATAAATGGGGTAGGTCGCTAGTATAGTTCCCTATCCACGATTCTGCTATTTACTGGAATAAAAAAATATAGGATGAAGCTATATATATAAAATAAGTAAGATTTTCAATGCTTTGTTTATCTACAACTACAAAGTAATAAGTAATAAACATTCAAATTGGATTAGATTCATATCAGTGCAATAGATCCTTTATCAGTCATTCATTGAATGATAAATAACTACAAGTGACGGAGATACACGATTTAAATAACGGAAAATCCAATATTTCAAAATTGTATCGAGAATGACTGGAAAGGTGGAAACAAGACCAGATAGAATTTGATCATTATAACCAAATCCAAAATCTTGATAGATAGAGCCAATCATTAATTCCCAACCATGTGGTGAATGGAATCCGATACATAAATCAGTTAATAAAAGAATGGAAAAGACTTTGACTGTGTCGCTTAGGTTATATAGGAATTCCCGAGACCAAGAGTTAAGAATAACAAGGTTTTCATTACCCCAAATAGAATAACCGCTTAGAATAACAAAACAGATGAGATTTGTCGAGAAGTGCAAAATCGTATGGATATGACCCTCATTTTGTATCTTGATGAATTGGATTGTTTCTTTATGGATTCCTATACGAAACTCTTGTGGATGTGTCTCCGAGTATTCTTTGATCATTTCGTCCAAGAAGACGAATTCTTCTAATTCTATGAATTTTTCTAGAATACTCTTTTCTTGAAAGATATTCAAGAAAATTTCGGATTGCCCAGTATTCCACCAATTAGTAATCCAAAATTCCAAACATTTCTTAAATGAGAAAGAAATCCACCAGGGCAAAAAGACTAGAAATGAAAGATAGAAAAGAGGAGTGAATGCTTTCTTTTTTGCCATTTTTTCATGAGTTTGATCGAGGGTATGAATCTATTTTCTTGGTGAGTCTTTGAATCTAGAAAGAATACAGAAAGAAATAGGCTAAGAATCTTTTTTTGAGACGAACGAACTCCTTTTCTATCAAATTCTATCAAAATATCCAATCTTTCGAAAAAATTTCACTGATGACCCATAGTCAGGAATAGAATACTTGAGAGGAAAAGATATTGTGATGATAAAAAATGACTGGTAAAACAGAAATTGGCTCGTTATCATTCTTATTCTTAGTAAGAAATCCAATTGTTGATCCTTAAAGAATACAAAAGAAGGGAGAAAAATAAACTGCCAAAAAAGAAATGATTGACAAGATATGCTAGATCTAATCTAAAGTATTAATTCCAAGAAATATTGAACTTAAAAAAAGAAAACGAAAGGGTTTGCTATCTGAGATGAATCTATTATTTCGATTTGGTATTGAAGTTATTGAGTTGTGTGAATTTGCGTACGCATAAAAGACCACAAAAGGAGTTTCGTTTTATGTTTGTTTCATATACGTTTGCTTTGGTTAAATGACTGTTCTGATGAAACATCAAGTTCAGTTAGAACCAAAGTAGTCTTGCGTTTTTTATTTTTTAGTTCCTTATTTTCAAAATACTTCAATTGGTACGCGCAAGAAATAGGCCAATTCAGCAGCTTTTTTTTCAATCTCTCCTGGAGTCAAATTCTCATCAGTACGAGTCAAAGGAATGGCCCTCTGGCCTCGGATGTCCATATAAAGGACACGACGAGCATAAATCCCCTCTTTTACTTCTATTCTAACAGACCGAATATCCTTTATAAGGAATCGGAGGAATATGCGACGATTTCTTCCAGGAAATCCCCACCGAAAAATACACACTATTCCTTCCCTTCTATCGAATAGATCATAACCACTACCTACATTCCAAGAAATAGTACACCATAAATAGGAGCTAATAAAGAGACCCGCAATTCCGTAGAACGACATGACTATCCCTTGTGGGAAAAAAATGATTTGCTGAGATGGAAAAAACGATATCAAATTTCTACCAAGATAACTGGAAATTCCAACTAATAAGAATCCTAATGAACCTAAAAAAAGGATAAAAGCCCAGCAGAAATTACTTATTTTTCGAGACCCTGGTAGAAGTTCTATCCATATATGTTCTGATCGCCAACTCATACTTGATCCGATTATATTTTATTGGAATTTAGATAATACCCCAGAAAAATTGAACTTTGCTGTTTCCGAAGTCATTCTCATCAACTAGCACTAGTTTGATGGGAACCTTTAGGAGTAATTCATCAACTTGGTTAGATCTAAAATAAGAACCCCCTAATACAATACGATTCTACTATCCGTATCGATATACATATTACATATAGATCCGCCGACTTCATTTTAAATTTTAATTCATCCGGCGATCCTGATCTATTTTCAAATTGCTAGAATTCAAATATCCATATATCACGTTTCCACAAACCTTAAGAACCTTTTCCTTTATGTTCGGCGGAAATCACACGTTAGACTCTATTTCACTAACTAGATATCCGTGTTATGATACAATATAAGTCCAAGTTTTGAAAAAAAAAAATGGATGGGATTGGATCCCGTTGAATCTAAACAATCTTATTGTTTTGAACATGAAGAAATAAAGAAGCCATTGCAATTGCCGGAAATACTAGGCCTACTAATGGTACAAAAATAGAGGGAAGGTTCATCATAGAAGGGTACCCCGATTTACTATTTGTATCTGTTATTCTTTCTAGAAATCTATTCTATAATATAAATCTATTCTATAAAATAAATAGAAATATCAAATTAAAGATATCTTGTAATTAAGTAATAATTAGAATGAAGAATTTGAATTCTTATGAGTTCGTAGAGAATTTTCTTATTTAGATTATATAGTAATAGAATTCTAGAATTTGGAATCGAAACGAAATAGGTAGAATAAGTGCAAAGAATGTAGAACTAAATAAATGGGCTTTTTCATCTTTTTACATGAGTCTATATGATAATCAACCTTATTATTTCTCTTCATTTATTTGTATTTTGTTCTTGTCTTCTAATTGAATAATTCAAATAGATATATAAAGAGTTTCTTACAGATTATCGCAGGATTAGCTAAAATGGTTTTTCGGGCGATAGAGAAAGCTAGAAAACTCTATTATCAATATTGGAATTATCAAATTTCGACCCCTAGAAGAAGAAATTTTGTTTCTCTAATTTCACGAAACGAAGAATTCACTCTTCAGGTTTATTGATTCGTAATCAGGATTAGAATATAGGATAGGTAAAAAAAAGAGTTATCCGCAACTTTTGTTGCTTTCTGCAATTAGATCTTCTGTTCCCAAAGAAACTCTCTTTTTTCCTTTGATTTCGAGAAAATCACTCCTTCTTTCTTTGTTCTTTGCTACAAATCAAATTAAAATAATTGAACTTAACGCTCTACTTGATTTGAATTTTGATTCAAAGGAAAAAGGGCGTGGAGCTCAAATAACTCACCCAGAACGCTTTTTAAACGATGACGTGGTAGAATTAAGTCAAATAAACCCTTCTCGAATAAATATTCAGCCTCTTGTGAACCTTCAGGTACTGTTTGATTCAATGTTTGTTCAATGACTCTTTTACCCGCAAATGCAACGTAAGCATTGGGTTCGACAATGATAATATCCCCTAACATACCAAAACTGGCTGTTACTCCACCAGTTGTAGGAGATGTAAGGATTGATACATAAAATAACCTTTTATTTAATTGATACTCATATAAAGCAGACGATATTTTAGCCATTTGCATCAAGCTCAAACTTCCTTCTTGCATGCGCGCACCCCCCGAAGCACACACTATAATAAGAGGTAAAAATTTGTTGGTAGCGTGCTCAATCAAACGGGTGATTTTCTCCCCGACTACGGATCCCATGCTACCCCCCAAAAAATGAAAATCCATAACCCCAATTGCTACGGGAATACCGTTTAGTTGGCCTATGCCTGTTTGAACAGCTTCAGTTAATCCTGTTTTTCTTTGATAAAAATCAATACGATCTTTATAAGTCTCCTCCTCCTCCCCCTCCGAATCAAATTCAATGGGATCCCGAGAAACCATGTATTCATCCAT